GGTTGGACGATAATAAAAAGTCATAGCAAACCCCGTAGCTACTTGTACTAAAAAACAAGTAAGCGTAATTCCTCCTAGACAATAAAATATGTTGACATGAGGAGGAACATATTTACTAGTTATATCATCCGCAATTGCCTGAATCTCAAGACGTTCTTCGAACCAATCATAGATTTTATTGAGATAGGTAAGCCGGAAGACTCCCCCTCTGAGAACCGTATATGAAAATTTCATCTCGTACGGCTCAAACAGAAAGACCAAAATACAAGTTCTATCGGATATGTGTTCGAAACTTCCTAATTGTATGATTCACTCTTGTCTAAAGATAAAGAAAGAATAAAAATCCGAAAGCTCTTTATTGTGGTTATAATGCCAAAATCTCAAGTCGGCTCATTCATCTCTATGTTAATCAGGCTTCTTGAATCTTCTATTTACCTATTTTCTTTATTGTTTTGTTATTTTTATTTGTGTGTAATGAGACTTTACTACAGTTTTCTTTATTATGGATAGGAATTCGCTTGTTAAGACCCTATGAATCAATTAAAACCTCAGATTCATACTAGAACCACGATGAGTCAATAAAACCTTTTCAAACTTAGTCCAAAAATTCCTTGAGTAAGAACCGTTGGATCATCACTTATTCAATGAATAGACATAATGAATAAAAATCCAAAGAAACCTTTGTACTTTGATCAAAATAAGCATAAATGGGAGTTTGAAAAAAAAATTTTTGGAGTCCGGCCACGAGGTCTGAATATTAAGGATGAATCATAGTTCTAATACTTTAGTAATCTATTTCATATATTCCGTGCTTCAGATACTAGCATAGAATGAGAATATCCGACGAAGTAAAACCATCTCTAGCAAGATGACAGACCCACTCTCTGTACTATCCATAGGATCCATTCTAACAAGTCACACACTCATATTCCGGAAATACAGAAAGAAAGAAATTTCACGGTCGAACTACCAAAATAGAATGGGAGAAAAATCAGAGAACTAAATGCTTCACTTTGTATTGAAAAGTGAGTTAATAGTTTTTGTGAATCTAATTCATTGAAATTCCGTCCAGTAAAATAGAAGAATTATAAATCTCCAAAATAATAGACAGGAATATCGCAAATAGAGCCATTGCGATACCCATCAAAGGAGTAGTTCCCCACCCAGGAGCTACTTTACCATATTCTGAATTCAATGGTTTCAATAAACTCCCTACACTAGTTCGTCTTGAACCAGATCTAGAACTACCCTCAACGGTTTGTGTAGCCATAAATCCTATTTTATATTCATTGAGATCTGTTGACTTTGTATACTATTCCGTTGTAAATAAATGATCTTAGCATAGACCCATTGTGGTCTTGAAACTATATAATTATATAATAATGGAAACAGCAACGTTAGTTGCCATCTTTATATCTGGTTTACTTGTAAGTTTTACTGGGTACGCCTTATATACTGCTTTTGGGCAACCCTCTCAACAACTAAGAGATCCATTCGAGGAACACGGAGACTAGTTGAAGTAATGAGCCTCCCAATATCGGGAGGCTCATTACTTTCAATTGAGATAATGAAAAATCATTTCATCTTTTTAGTTGGAACTTTAGGCGGTTCTCGAAAAAAGATAGCGAAAAAAATGATTCCTAGAGTTGAGACTAAGAGGAATGTATAAACCAATGCTTCCATAGATTCGATCGTGGTTTACAATTATAGCTTCCATACCTGTTTATTTGAGACCGTCTCCCGGATAAAGAAAGAACAAGACAAGAGTCAAAGAAAAGACAACGATTCAAATCAAGATTTATCGGGTATCCTATATTAAATCCCAAAACTAAAGACAAAAAATAACAAAACAATATTGTATCAGACTACTTGTCTTCTTGTAGTTGGATCTCCAAGTTTTTGGAATGCTCCAAATTCTACTTGAGCATCCAAATCTGGGTCAATACCAGCAAAAACATCCCTGAACAAGGTTCTAGCACCATGCCAAATGTGTCCGAAGAAGAAGAGCAGAGCAAACGAAGCATGTCCAAAAGTAAACCAACCCCTCGGACTGCTACGAAAAACACCATCGGATTTCAAAGTAGCACGATCTAATTCAAAAATTTCACCCAATTGAGCACGTCTAGCATATTTTTTCACAGCAGCAGGATCACTATAACTGATTCCATTGAGTTCACCGCCATAGAACTCAACAGTTACACCTACTTGTTCGACACTATATTTCGATTCTGCCCTTCGAAAAGGAACATCGGCTCGAACAATTCCGTCTCCGTCTACCAAAACAACCGGAAATGTTTCAAAAAAAGTAGGCATACGACGTACAAAAAGTTCACGCCCTTCTTTATCTTTAAAGATAGGGTGTCCTAACCAACCAACAGCTATTCCATCCCCGTTGTCCATTGAACCCGCTCTGAATAATCCCCCTTTTGCCGGATTATTGCCGATGTAATCATAAAAGGCTAATTTTTCGGGAATTTTAGACCAAGCTTCAGATAAACTTTGATTTTCGGCTAGCCCAGCACTAACTCTTCGATATATTTCTTGTTGGAAGTATCCTTGATCCCATTGATAACGAGTGGGCCCAAATAATTCAATCGGGGTAGTTGCCGAACCATACCACATAGTTCCAGCAACTACAAAAGCTGCAAAAAAGACCGCAGCGATACTGCTGGAAAGGACCGTTTCAATATTTCCCATACGTAATCCTTTGTATAGACGTTGGGGCGGACGGACACTAAGATGGAATAGACCCGCCAATATGCCCAACGTTCCTGCTGCAATATGATGAGAAGCTATTCCTCCCGGAACAAAAGGATCAAAACCTTCCACGCCCCATGCTGGATTTACAGCTTGTACCCTTCCCGTTAGTCCATAAGGATCAGATACCCATATTCCAGGACCATACAATCCTGTTACATGAAATGCGCCAAAACCAAAGCAAGCCACCCCAGAGAGAAATAAATGAATTCCAAAGATCTTGGGCAAATCCAAAGAGGGTTTTCCTGTACGTTCATCACAAAATATTTCTAGATCCCAATACACCCAATGCCAGATAGCTGCCAAAAAGCACAAGCCAGAAAACACAATATGTGCACCAGCCACACCTTCGTAACTCCAGATACCCGGATTCGTTATAGTTCCCCCTGTAATACTCCAACCACCCCATGAATTGGTTATTCCTAAACGAGTCATGAAGGGTATAACGAACATACCTTGTCTCCACATTGGATCAAGAACAGGGTCAGAGGGATCAAAAACAGCTAATTCGTATAGAGCCATCGAACCGGCCCAACCAGCAACCAGAGCTGTATGCATTATATGGACAGAAATCAAACGGCCGGGATCATTCAATACGACCGTATGAACACGATACCAAGGTAAACCCATGGAAATACCCCTTATATCAATGAAAAATAGACACTATGTAACTTTATTGCACTGTAAAAAAACTATACTATGGACCTTACTTTTTTAGTGGATTATCTCGGAGAAAGGATTAATATTTGTTCAATTCTTTTAGTAAGAATGTTTTTTAGTAATAATGGAACAATTTTGTTCGTAGGAACAAAAAGAAGCAGATTTATTCTACACCCGATAAGTACCAATACGCAATGGTAGGGCGCTGATAGCATTTTATATGAGTAACTACCTCTCTATTTGTTCATCATTCAAAAGACCATTTGTAAGAATTTTCCTTTATTCATTCTGTCTTCCTTTTTTATGAACTTATTCAATCTATGGATAAAATATGAGAAAAGATAAAATATTATTAAGACAATAAACCTATTGTTACGCTTTCACATCAAAGTGAGATATAGTACTTAATTTTTCTTTCATTTAATGCCTATTGGTGTTCCAAAAGTACCTTTTCGAAGTCCTGGAGACGAAGATGCATCGTGGGTTGACGTATAGTGCGACTTGTCAGATATATTGGGTCATATGGTATTTCCCCGTTCTCTTCCCCGATCGAGATATCCTCTCTTTCGCCCAAGAAAGATTGATTGAATTATCAAAAATTTGGAGCGTGAAATGCAATGAAGTGCACTTAAATCTATTTTTTAGGGAGGTATACAGATTAATATTAGCAATTAGAATAATTTATGGTTGGCTTGGTTCGACCAATAAAATAAAATGAAGTAGACAGGCTCCGTTTAGAAAAAAAACAATTGGCAATATATCTATGATTTCTACTTAATATCATATTCGATTTATAATTTCTAATATGAATAGACGTGATTTCAAATTTAATATTTGGATTTGGCGGGAGACATGAAATAAATTGAAAAAAAAAAAAAGAAGTCGTAGCAAAAATACGTAGTATTGCGGCATTTGTACTATATATGCAAATCCAAATCGGGCAGATCTTTACTCGGAGTAGAGCATAAACCTAAAAGAATTCAAGAAGACCATTCAGGAACAAGAAAATTACATCGTGATTTAGATTGGATTCCGATGAAACAATACATCAATGAGAAGGTAGTCTGATAAGTTTATAAGTTTAGTTAGTTTTTATTTTATTTATATATTCTATTTATATATATAAATATATATATAAATAGAAACATAAACAGGCCAAAACTCATCTTTTTTAAAAATGAAAGAAAAAAGCCTCTTTATTACAAATTAGACATAGCCTGCTATGAAAAAAGAAAAAAAACTAGAATCTACACATTGATTCTTTTTTTTTCGCGATTTGTGTTGAACCGTATGCATCAAAAGATGCATGTACGGTCCCAAAGGGATACAATTTTATCCCAATCAACCGACTTTATCGAGAAAGATTACTTTTTTTAGGCCAAGAGGTTGATAGCGAGATCTCGAATCAACTTATTGGTCTTATGGTATATCTCAGTATAGAGGATGATACCAAGGATCTGTATTTGTTTATAAATTCTCCCGGCGGATGGGTAATCCCTGGATTAGCTATTTATGATACTATGCAATTTGTGCAACCAGACGTACAAACAATATGCATGGGATTAGCCGCTTCAATGGGATCTTTTATTCTGGTCGGAGGAGAAATTACCAAACGTCTAGCATTCCCTCATGCTTGGCGCCAATGAGTTTTTTATTTGATTTGAGAAAAAAAAAAAAGAAGACTATGCCTTCGCGATATATGAAATATAAATATTAAGTAATAATAGCATGGCACTTCGAATTCGATATGAGAGAATTTTTTTTTTCAAAATTCTTACATTATGTATTGAAAGAGTAGTATGAGATAAAGGGTATTTCCAATTTTATCTGATATATTAGGAGACCCATTTCAGCGTCACAAACTTTTTTGTTTTCACACCGAAAAACTCTTAACAATATATATTATGAAAGAATACGAAAATAGAATTTTTTTTTTACTTATTTTTTTTTAATAATAAAAAAAAGAAACTTTGGGATTGCTAAATAACAGACGAAATAAATATATAAAATAGATATATAATATAAAGCAACGGAACCATCATAGTATTTTTTAACTACTCAAAAAGGAAGGGTGGTTATTGGATCATTTACCTATGGGAATAGGATAGACCCCATATTTATTTTCTATTTTTTGAATGTAAAGTAAAAAAAAAAAAGGTATAAAAGTGAATTCCATTGTAGAGCCGTATGCAATGTACAAAAGATGCCTGTACGGTTGTTCAATTCTATCTTTTTTTTTCTTATTATTATATTAATATTATTTTATTCTTTATCTTTTCGCCTTTCATCATGCGAGATAGAAGAATTATTTATTATGTTATATCATCAGGGTAATGATCCATCAACCTGCTAGTTCTTTTTATGAGGCACCGACGGGGGAATTTATCCTGGAAGCGGAAGAACTACTGAAGCTGCGCGAAACCATCACAAGGGTTTATGGACAAAGAACGGGCAAATCTTTATGGGTTGTTTCCGAAGACATGGAAAGAGATGTTTTTATGTCAGCAACAGAAGCCCAAGCTCATGGACTTGTTGATCTTGTAGCGGTTGAATAAAAAATAACAGGGATTTCACGCAAATATGCAATTTGATATTTTATCTTCTTACCAGGTTTAATACAATATTCTATGAATCTATTAATAGAAAAATCATTCATAATCATCCGGTTAGGATCGATCTAAACCAGCCCATTATGTATATGATTCAACATGCCAACTATTCAACAACTTATTAGAAAGACAAGACAGCCAATCAAAAATGTCACGAAATCCCCCGCTCTTGGGGGATGTCCTCAGCGCCGAGGAACATGTACTAGGGTGTATGTGCGACTCGTTCAGATCATGGATTAGGCCAAAAGAAAGAAAACAATTGATCCAGTATCAGTGATCAGATCAGTACCAGTGAATAGGATAGAATGGAAGAACACCATTGACTATCGAAAAATGAAAATATCTAAAAATAGAAAAAAGATCTATCATATCCTTCTATTGTGGTATCAAATTAATTTATGGTTGCCATTGGTACAAATCCAATCACTTCCATTTTTCATTTAAGATGAGAAAGAATTCCCCATTGGTAGCAAATGGTATTCATTAAGCAGGGAAATCCTATTTAAAAAGCAGAAAGATTATGCCTTTACTCTTGACTCTTGCAAGAACGGACTAACAGGGTCAGCTACTCAGCTAATCTTCATAATATAATTAAATACCGTTACTGTATGGGTGGGTCTCGTTGTGAAAGACCTATTACTGGATAATTATGGGTAGAGCCAAAGAGTATGAACTGTACAAGTTAACAATAACATTGATTAAATGAGGGAAAAGGCTCCGGTGTATAGAGAGGACCTTACCGTTTAAGAAGTAACCATAGAAACGATGGAACCCACTATACCCATTTATTATATTTAATATTTACTATGTTTTTTTTGATACCTAGTATTAATACAATTTCTTTTTTCTAGGTAGAAAAAAAAAAGAAAGAATCGTGGTCGGGAAGGTTATAGTAGCAAAAGCCATTGGAATTTTTATTTTATACATTGGAAGAATCCGTTTTGTTATTAATAGACTAGGAAAGGGAAGGGAAATAACTGAAAGAAAAGAAATCCATTAGTTATTCATCAAAGTTTCATTTATTCAATGACTAGAATTAAACGAGGATATATAGCTCGAAGACGTAGAACAAAAATTCGTTTATTTGCATCAAGCTTTCGAGGGGCTCATTCAAGACTTACTCGGACTATTACTCAACAGAAAATAAGAGCTTTGGTTTCGGCTCATCAGGATAGAGGTAGACAAAAGAGATATTTTCGTCGTTTGTGGATCACTCGGATAAATGCAGTAATTCGAGACAATAAAGTATACTATAGTTATAGTAGATTAATACACAATCTGTACAAGAAGCAGTTACTTCTTAATCGTAAAATACTTGCACAAATAGCTATATTAAATAGGAATTGTCTTTATATGATTTCCAATGAGATCTTAAAATAAGGAGATTGAAAGGAATCCATTGGAATGTTTTAAACGGAGTTCCCTGGCGAATGAACTCCGGGAAGGTAGAGTAGAAATTAATATGATAAAATCATATTAGTATGATAAAGTCGTCACAATGAACAAATACGTTCAATAAAAAAAGATTTATTCTTCTTCCCAAATTCTTTTTTTTTACGACACAACAATCCAATCTTATTTTTGATATTTTTTGAACAAAACGTCAATTCGCATTTGAATTCGGATTGGAATTTTTTTTGATTCAATCGAAAAGCAAGCCTATTTATTTTTAGTTCTAAGACTAGTAGTTCTAGGAGTCGACTTGCTTCTTTCAAATTCTTTCTCATTATTAAGAAAAGGTAACGAAGATAAAATACGAGCTTGTTTTATAGCAATAGTAATTAATCGTTGTTGTTTTAAGGTCAATCTATTCACCCGTCTAGATAATATCTTTCCTTGTTCACTAATAAATCGACTAATTAAACTCATGTTTCTATAATCAATTCGATCCCCCGATTGTATCGGGGGCAAACGCCTACGAAAAGATCGCTTGGATTTAAAAAAGAGTCGCTTGGATTTATCCATGGTTTTTTTATTCCTTTTCCCGAAAATCCTAATTCTATTTTGATCGGATCAAAAATGATTTCGAATTAAGAAATAGGATTGCTTTGTTTAAATTTAAATAAATATAGGATCCGTTAGATATAATTGTTGTTATATATAATATGTCGTTTTTCGTCTTCCTTGGAATGGAAGGCGGACACGCGAGCAATCAATTCGATCTATTTCTTTATCTCCCCGTGAATCGTATGTTTGTAACAAGAGGGACAGAATTTTCTCAATTCCAATCGACTAGGCGTATTATGTCGATTTTTTTGAGTAATATATCGGGAAATGCCCATTGATTCTTTATTAACGCGGTTTCGAACACAACTGGTACATTCCAAAATAATCGTTACTCGGGCATCTTTACCCCTGGCCATGAACCTCCTTTGGATTTTTGATTGACTTGACTCTTTTTCTATTTTCCAATCCGAAGCGAAGAAGAAGCAAGGAAGGAAAAAAAAATATAGAAGTTGCTAACTCGAAATCCAATTATGAAAGATTCCGTTGCAATCAATCAATATAGTAATAATAAGTAATATAATAATTTCTACCTATATATTTAGAATTTATAATCGCTGTACAATATTTAATTTTTCATTGAATTTTGTTGTATGATATTCTATTGTTGCCACAGCTAGTCCATTTTCTTTCTCACGCTATTATTAATTAAATAAATTCAATTAATTTTGGGCTTGTAAACCCGAGTTCTTAGTTTCACTAGGGCGAATCCGCTTTTTTTCTTTTTATTTTCTAATTTATTTTAGAATTCTAAAAATAAAGAAGAGAAGTGGAGGGATTAGTCACAGATATTTGATTGTATCTCTAATTTTCTTCACCCCTTCCCATCTTCCCATCTCAATTACTATAATGAAAAAAAAGGGAATATCAACGCATCCGGAAATAAACGATTGATCTCTATCAACAATCCTGCTAAAGACCCAAACCATAGAGTACTTACTACTGGTGCCACGGAAAGATATGTTTTTAGATCTCGCATTTTAAATCCTCCTTCTTTTTATTCGTTATTGTAATTTTATTCTAATTTGTAATACATAATGGTAATACATATATGAACAGATGTGTATATGTAGTTAATGACTGACACTTGTATTTCTACGCAGAATCCCTAATGCAAATTGAAATATACAACTTGAAATGTACAACGATTCAATAGATATTCCTTTTCGTTTCTTAAAACAAAGAATACGTCCCTTTCTGTCTGAGAATTCCCGAAAAATATTCATTTTTTACGGTGGGTTTCATATTTATTTAGTACGTATCTAATATAAGTCTATTATTATTATATGTTATATGATATGAGACTAAAAAAGAAGAAATGACAAGATAATTTTGTATATCAATGAAAGAAATAAAGATGTGGAAAACAAGACAGGGATTCTCTACAATGACACTGTAGACCAATTGAAAGGGATGTAGCGCAGCTCGGTAGCGCGTTTGTTTTGGGTACAAAATGTCACGGGTTCAAATCCTGTCATCCCTACCTATTACTTATCTTATGAGCAGTAACGAGGGATCAATTGAGATTGATTAAAATTAGATATACATAATCCATTTCTAATTTTATTATATATGATAGTATATATATATCCAAGTTGGGTTACAAATTATTAATTGTAATAATTAAGGCGCTCTTAGTTCAGTTCGGTAGAACGTGGGTCTCCAAAACCCGATGTCGTAGGTTCAAATCCTATAGAGCGTGATTAGATTCTTCTTAATTTGGTAGGTCGAAAATAACACTGAAATAATTGAACAGCAATCTGAATTTGACCTCCTGTAGATTAAAACAAGTAGGAGGTCAATCAAAAAAAAGAGATGTTAATTAATCAAAGGTCCAATTGATCACCACGTCTGTATTGTAAATATGCAGTTACGAATAATCCAGCCAAAGTAATAGGAATTAGACCTAAGACAATTCCAAATAGAAAAACTTCAATCATTTCAATTTCTTTGAAAGGTGAAAAGGAGAG